CCCCTACCCTCTATTCGTTATTATCTTTATTTCGATTACCACATAAAATGACTATAAATAAAGAGTTTTTTTTAATTAAAATTAAAAAAGTATGAATTCACTTTTAGGAATCATTAAATCCTCTAAATGATTGTTCTGATGTATCATCAAACTTCTTTGAAATAGAAGAATCAAATAATTCTCTGTGGTGGAACAAAATATCTCTGATTTCCCCCTCGAAAAAATGATTCTTTTTGGTTTTCAAAGGAATGTTCTTATGTTGCCTTGAACGATGCACTAATCCTTTGAATCCGGTACCAACGGGTATCATCCCCCCTATAACAACGTTCTCTTTTAGGCCTTTCAACCAATCGATACGGCCCCGGAGAGCAGCTTTGGCTAAAACTCGAGCAGTTTCTTGAAAACTCGCTTCAGATATGAAACTTTGAGTATTCAAAGAGGCCCTTGTTATTCCCAATAGGATGGCGCGGTAACAGATCGATTCTTCCAAAGCGCGCCCCATTCGCGCCGCTCGCAACAATCCAATTAGTTCTCCAGGTAAAAAAACATTAGACATTCCATCCTCTGAAACCAACACCTTTGATGTTATTTGGCGTACAATAATTTCTATGTGCCTATTATGGATTTGCACCCCCTGGGATCGATAAACCTTTTGGATCTTATTAACCAAAGATATACGACTTTGCACTATAGTTAGCTCAGCCCCAATCAAGAATTCCCAAGGAATTCCAAGAATTTTTTTTATATACTCGTTCCAACCCTCAATTCTTTTTTCTAGGTTCATCGATATTGAATCAATTGAACGCACTTCTAACACTTGTTCCACTTTTGGAAGACCCTGGGTTATATCACCGGATCTCGATTTTTCATATATAAATGTAACTAATGTATCTCCTTCGTAAAGGATTTCTCCATAATGACCATGAACAGTTGCTCCTGGAGTGGCCAAATAAGGCTTGGCGGATCTTATTACTACAGAGTCAACTTGAACAATCAAAACTTGACCCGATTTGAGATGGGGTCCGTTTTTGGCTATACATACATGTTCACAAATAAACTGTCCAAGACTCATTATTGTGGATCTTTCTTCAAAATAATTATGATGGAGAAAATACCAATTCAAATTGAATGAATTCAAAACGATGTTACTGCATGAATCGGGATTCAAAATTCTCCCATTTTCATCCATTAAATAATAGTTAATTACTTGAAAAGTCTGTTTTAAATTTTCAAGTTGCAAATATTTAGTTACCAAAATAGGATTATGAGTTATTAAATAGTAAAATGAATAAAAATTTAAAAATTGAAGGACTGTTCCTAAAGGGCCAATCGAATTCCTAATTTTAATTATAGGGTCTTTTTTAATTGATTCTTTTATCACATTGTGATATTTTCCAGCGTCGAATGGATCCATTCGGAAACAATTAGATGATGACAAAATTATCAAAGATGGGCATTCCCTATTTTTATTTAACAACGTGCGAATAGTTCCTTGATTTTTTCTAAGTGATTGTTGAATTTTTGTCTTGGAATAAAAGGGATTGCTATTGGTGTGATCTGACACATTATCTGAATCTGAGATCAATCCTGATCCCGAGGGATCATTCCTTTTTCTGAGATACGAAATAGGGAATTTCACTAAGTCAATTCTTAGGAAATCTCGAATAAGACCATTTGTACTTACTTCAACAAAGGAAGTATGAGCCTCTTCGATAGAAGAACTTTTTTTGTCTTGGTCCCAATTCAAAATTAAACAAGTCCGAACTAATTGAATACTTGTATCAGAAATTCCCCGAATTAGTTTGCCATTTCTGTAAACAATATAATTGACAACTCGAAGTTGCATATTATCCCTTTCTTGTAACAGATCCGGGGGGAAGAGTGTTGCTAAATTGATACCGTCCGATATTTCATATGTCACTACGGGTCGAACTAAAACAAAATATTTTTTCTTAGTAGGTGTGATCCGTTGGACATAGATCCAATTTTTCAATTTTTTGGATTCCTTAGAATTTGTTTTTCCTGTTCCTGGGGCTAGCAAGATGCCACGGTGTCGGGATATCTTATCTGTTTCTCCAGGAAAATGGATATTTCCAGAAAAGATTTTCAGTTCAATCCTTTTTTTTTTTCTCTCCACTCGGACTAATCCGCCCACTCGGCTTCTTGTATTTAAAGCGATTCGTGTATTTACTCCAATCAGACTATTGTTCCGTACCATTATCGAAGAAGATTCAGGTAAAATATGCACTTCTTCGGGAATGAAAAAAAATCGATCTCGTTTCATTTGGTATTTTTGCTTAAATTCTTTGATTCCTCGATACTCAATCAAATCCTCTTTTTTAACGATTGAATGAACCCCTAAAGTCCCATATTTAGTAATTCCCGAACTCTTTCTTCTGTATCTAGGATCATCGAAATAAGCAAGAATACTATTTCTACGTAAAATGCCATTTCTCGGTAGTTCAATCGAGATACCTGAATGGGGCATTAATTCTTTCTT